TTGTATATAATCGGACTTTTTGTCGAACAAGAAACTCGGGTGTAATCAAAAGATAGGATCAGAAAAAATTTATGAAAATTATAACTCTGACGTGTTTTGTCAGAGGATCTAATGAGATTAGGAAAGGGAGATTCGTTTAAATAACTAACTAAGAGTTTTCTGGAGGTTTTTGATGGATATCTCTCGATAAAACTACTTAACTTAAGCCATAAGACAAAAATGTGTTGTGAAAGAATCCACAGTTCCCTTTTTTCTTATCTTCTATTTATACATTATATAGAATATATTTCTATATTTTTTGATTTACTTTTTTTTTTCAGTAAAATATCAGTAGCGTAAATATTCTCTAATTCTCTAAATAGAAGATAAGAAATTAAGCAAGATAGGAAATGACCTTTTTTTTTTATTCTATATCATTTAATATCATTTGATTCTATATCATAGGAATCTAAATAGTCCTTCTTATTTGTTTTCAAAGTAAAAAAAAAAATGAATTCCAATTCGTTGGAACAAAAGAGGCCCGGCCGGGCTAGGTACTGACTCGGCCAAGCCGTGTAAATAAAAGGCCCTTTCGTACGAAATCAAAGATTTTTTTTATATTAGATATTAGATATATAATATAAATGAGATAATTAAAATATCTATAAATATATTAAGTAAACTTATATTTTATATAGATTTGTTAATCTATTTAATCTATTTAATATATAATTTACTATAATATATATAGTAAATTAGTAATATAGTAAATTAATGAAATGAAATTGAAATATAGTAATTCAATAAATTTCATTAAATAAATAAATCTATATTAAATAGATTAACAAATCTATATTCCTTTTCTATTTTTTTTTTTTTTTCTTTTTTTATCTATATTATTTCTATTCTATTCATATTCTATTTTCTTTATTTCTATTAGTTTTATATAGATTGGAATATTGTAGATTGGATTGGCGATATCTACTTCAAGCCCTTAACTTTTTAAATGCTTTTATGGAATTTTAGTCTATATCTATTATATATCTATATTAGAATTCTATATTCTATATAAATAATAACTGGATAATATAGAATATAGAATTCTAATTCGAATAAAAAAAATATTATTATAATAATATATATAACTACAATAAAAAAAGAAATAGAGAATTCTTATTATATATATATATAATAAGAATTAAATAGATAATAATCTATTATATAAAGAATCTATTATATAAATAATAAAGACGGGCTTTTTTCAAGCCTTATTTTTTGTAATGTAACATAGTAATTACCCCCTTTCGATTGGGGGAGAGATGGCTGAGTGGACTAAAGCGTCGGATTGCTAATCCGTTGTACGAGTTTTTCGTACCGAGGGTTCGAATCCCTCTCTTTCCGTTTTCGTCGACACTTTGTTATTTTTTTTTATTCTTCACGTCCAGGATTACGCCCCGGATCGTTAGATAGGAATCCAAAGATGAAGAGAGAAACAAAGAATATTACTACCGTGTAAACAAATAGTTTGAGCGTAAGCATTATACAATCTCCAAGATTTTTTTTTAGGAAAAAAGAGAATAGATTCTCTATTTTTATTTTATACCGCATACCCTACTATTTTGTTTGTATTTTTTTGTATTTTGATTTTAACACCAAAAATTGTTTTCATACCCAAAACTCGACATTGTGGGGAACTCCAATAGGGCCTTTCAATGGAAAAAAGAAAAGGTCAGAATAAGGAAATGGGGTGATTCAGACTTATCGTGGCTGTACAATAATTTCAATATTTGAATTGAGGGTTCATACTGTAAGACGTATCTAATCTTATCAAGTGTTATGTTAGAATTGTTTTTTGTCGAATCAATCATTAATTTGTCTAGGACAGTATTAAAGATCTCATCGAAAACTTACAGCAGCTTGCCAAACAAAAGCTAAGAGAAAAAAAAGCAAAGGTATTACTGGCATAAAATCTACGATTGGATTCAAAAAGGCGTAGGCCTCAGGTAATTTTGCGACGAAAAAACTGCTTAAATAAAAGGCAGAATTAAGACAGATACAGATCAAACTAAATATATTAAGCATAACAAACATTTTGTTATTGAAGATAATTGTATTTATTTTGATTGAGTTATTGATAGAAGGGAAAATAAATAAATAAAATGAAGATAGACCCCAAAAACCTTCTTTGATTTGAACTCGCCCAATCAAAAACCCTTCAATTCTCAAATCAAAAGAGAATAGAATAAATCATACTTTCATACAATATCTTAATTGAATTATATGTAATGATCAATAAATGCAGTTTCATTCTATATTTACACATATCAAAATTCTAGCAACAATCTTTTTTATAGATCTTTAGACCGGAGTTGACGAACAACCAATACCAATATTAGTGTTTATTAGTGTCGAATAGATTTGGGGCGTGGCCAAGTGGTAAGGCAACGGGTTTTGGTCCCGCTATTCGGAGGTTCGAATCCTTCCGTCCCAGAGCATACCCGACCCGCTATAATATTCATATATACAATGATAATATATATCAGAAAAAGATTGCCCCTTTAAAATTAAATAAAATGAAACATTCTTTATAATATTGGAAAAATTGGATTATTATTCTTAATACTATAATGATTTTCTGAATCATATCAATTTCACAAATTGAATCGTATTCAAATAACACACAGAGGGAATTGAATCTATTTGTCATCCCTAAATGTTATGTTATACCATAGAATATCTATAATTTAGTTCAGTAACAATTGTTTAGTCTATGTGATAGATATGAGGGTCCCATATTATTGTTTTTGGGATTCTGGTTTTAGCAAACAGTATGAAAAAATAACAACCCCCCTTACATCAGTCTTTATCCACTATTTCACTAAAAAAAGAAATTCTTTTTTTTTTTTATTCGTGTTATTTATAATTTTTTTCTATTCTATGTTTTTTATTTCTATAATATAAATAAAAAAAAAATTCAATTGAAATATTAACTTAAAAAATCTATAAATAAAATGGAATTGAAATATTCATTAATAAATCTATGTATATGATATTAAATTGAATTCTTTCTGAGACTTCGTCAGAAACTAGCCATTCATATTTCATATAGAAATAAAAGGTATAGATTATTATGTACCGGCTGAACCAATGACTATTCGTGATTCCATAATTGAATCAATTACATACTGGTTCCAATCTAAAGGAATGTTATGGTAAAACTTCGTTTAAAACGATGTGGTAGAAAGCAACGTGCGACTTGAAGGACACGATCCGTTGTGGATTCTTACATCCACCATTTTATATTATACAGGAATTATATAGGAATGAAAGTGCTCTTGACTCGACATTGTTTCTTCTGTTTCACTAGGACTCTCATTTTTTTTGGGGGGGGGGGTGATATAAATCGTACATGATGGAGCTCGAGTAAAAAGTATTGATTCGTTTCTCGGAGGCAAGAATCTAGGGTTAGTATCAATCAATAAATTGGGATAACTTCGTAAATAGATTTTCCATATAATATATAAATCGAAAGGGGCCGATTCAAGCAAGTTTTGAACTCAAAAGTCAAAATTTTAGGAATTGATATGATAAAACTTTTTCGATCAAATCAAAAGTGTATTACACAGGAATCGACCAGCCATATGATTCTTTGAGAGAAAGAAATCCTAAAAAAGGGTATGTTGCTGCCGTTTTGAAATGATTAAAAATCATCGAAGTAATGTCTAAACCCAATGATTCAGAGCAAAGATAAAGGATCCTGGAACAAGGAAATACCGTTTTAGATTGTCGTCTCAACAACTAGATCAGAATGCAAATTGAAATATATTCTAAAAGAGACAGACAAAAAGGGGGTTAGAGACCGCTCAATAAATGAAATGTTTCAGTTTCAAAGGGTTTCGACGAGTTATTTGAGAGTTATCCAACTTGAGTTATGAGGGTGCAAATTGTAAATACGAATAGTTTTTTTCGGGGGAGGGAGAGTAAGAAAAAAGTCCTTAAATCATAGTCTAATTGATTTGATGATTTTATGGATATATTTGACGGACTAATTCTATACATATTTCTAACTTCGAATTTTCTTGAGCCGTACGAGGAGAAAACTTCTTATACGTTTCTGGGGGGGGTATTGTTCATCTATCCCAATGAGCCATTTATCGAATCGTTGCAATTGATGTTCGCTCTCGACGAGAGGGAAGAGATCTTCGGAAAGTGGGTTTTTATGATCCGATAAAGAATCAAACCTATTTAAATGTTCCCGCTATTCTATATTTCCTGCAAAAAGGAGCTCAGCCTACAGGAACTGTTCATGATATTTCAAAGAAAGCGGGGGTTTTTATGGAACTTCGCCTTAATCACCAAACTCAATTTCAGTAATTTCAATTTAATGAAATATCTATATAAAAAAAATAGATAAAAAAGAAGGTGTAGATGGGACTTGTAGAGAACTTTGTATAATCTTTTCTCTGCTATTCCCCACTCCCCTCCTGTTCTAGTCATATCCTACTTAATTTATTATTATAGAATGTCATCTTTTATTTTCTTTTTATAACGATAAAATTCAATTTTTTTGAATAGAATAAATCAAGAAAATAAAGAAAATAATTGGGTCTTAATTTGATTCTATTACTATTAATTGGTAATCGGGGTTTTGGTTGGAGTTCTATGAACAAATTAGAAAAAAAAAAAAAACAAAGGGTTAAACTTTCTTATTTGACTTACTTTTTTTCCTATTTTCCTTATATTGATTGAGTGACTAAACCCGAGTCTACTTCTTCTTTAATTTTTTCTTCCGTCTACAGCCTTTTGTATATATGTTATATATATATATATATATTGTTATATAATATGTCAATTATCTATGTAGTGCCAATCCAACACAAGTCCTTTGTTTTTTTTTTTTTTTTTTCTAATTTGTTTTCTATTTTTCCGTTGTATTCTTTTCTCAACATTCACATTCATATTGACAACAGTGTATCAAATAAATATAATCTGATCGTGGATAAATGGATCCTTTTTTTCTTTGTCCCATAGATTTGGTTTTATTCAAGTAATGGGTTCATTGCATTTTTTGTGATACAAGAAGTTTTTTTGATTAAGATGAATAAATTTGATTAAGATGAATAAAATAGAATTCTGGATAACATAAGAGACAAAAGGTAGTCTATAAATATTTTGACTTTTTTTATATTTATTTATCTTTATCCCAGATTTTCGAATTTTTTGTATTTTCATCGGATCTGTTCATTTTATTATGTTCCTAATCGATTAGAAATTTTTTTCTTTTTGTTTTTCCATTTTAACTGTTTTGATTGCGCCAGGCAAACCAATCTCTTTATTATTTTTTTTATTGAAATTTCGATTGTATCTACACATTCTAATTATAATTATTTTATTCGGGTTGCTAACTCAACGGTAGAGTACTCGGCTTTTAAGTGCGGCTAGCATCTTTTACACATTTGTATGAAGCAACGGATTCGTCCATACCATCGGTAGAGTTTGTAAGACCGCGACTGATCCTGAAATGAATGAATGGAAAAAGTAGCATGTCGTATCAATGGAGAATTCTGAGAATATTTCATTCTTTCCGGATATATCCAAAACCTTGTTTGAATTGTTTGAATTCTTGGTGTGTCGGAACAAAAAAATTTGAAAATCAATTTCAATTTAAAGTAGGGTCGAGTGAATAAATGGATAGAGCCCTACTATGGTACCAATTATAGGGAAACAAAGAGTAACGAGCTTCTGTTCTTCATTTTTGAATGATTCCCCGATCTAATTAGACGTTAAAAATATATTAGTGCTTGACGCGGGAAAGGCTTTTCCATGAGTGGATTATCCTTTTTTTATGAGTCCTAACTATATAGCTATTATCCACTATCAGGTGGAGATAAATGTGTAGAAGAAGGCAGTATATTGATAAAGATATTTTTTTTTTTTTTTTTTCAAAATCAAAAGAGCGATTGGATTGTAAAAATAAAGGATTTCTAACCATCTTGTTATCTTAGACTGAACATAAATGAAAAAAGAGAGGATAGAGAGTCTGTTGATGAGTCTTGCCTTTTTCCGAGGTATCTATTTTTTTATTACTATAATACCTTTTACTATAAATACCTTGTTTTGACCGTATCGTACTATGTATCATTTGATAACCCAATAAACCACGTTCAAGTCGAATTTAAAATGGAGGAATTTCAAAGATATTTCGAACTAGATAGATCTCAGCAGCATGACCTCCTATACCCACTTATCTTTCGGGAGTATATTTATGCATTTGCTCATGATCATGGCTTAAATAGATCAGATTTGTTGGAAAATGTAGGTTATGACAATAAATCTAGTTTACGAATTGTAAAACGTTTCATTACTCGAATGTATCGCCAGAATCATTTGATTATTTCCGCTAACGATTCTACCCCAAATAAGTGTTTTGGGTACAACAAGAATTTGTATTCTCAAATGATATCAGAGGGATTTGCAGTCATTGTGGAAATTCCATTTTCCTTACGATTACCACCTTCGGGGACAGAAATTGTAAAATATTATAATTTACAATCAATTCATTCAATATTTCCTTTTTTAGAGGACAAATTCCCACGTTTAAATTATGTATTAGATGTACTAATACCCTACCCCATTCATCTGGAAATATTGGTTCAAATCCTTCGCTATTGGGTGAAAGATGCCTCTTCTTTGCATTTATTACGGCTTTTTCTTCACGAGTATTCTAATTGGAATAGTTTTATTACTACAAAAAAATCTATTTCGATTTTTTCAAAAACAAATCCAAGATTATTCTTGTTCCTATATAATTCTTATGCTTGTGAATACGAATCCATCTTACTTTTTCTCCGCAACCAATTTTCTCATTTACGATTAACATCTTCTGGGGTCTTTTTTGAGCGAATATATTTCTATGGAAAAATAAAACATCCTGTAGAAGAAGTCTTTGCTAATGATTTTCCGGCTATTCGACGGGTCTTCAAAGATCCTTTCATGCATTATGTTAGATATCAGGGAAAATCCTTTTTGGTTTCAAAAGATACGCCTCTTCTAATGAATAAATGGAAATATTACCTTGTCCATTTATGGCAATGGCATTTTTATGTGTGGGCTCAACCCGGAAGGATCTACATAAACCTATTATTCAAGCATTCCTTCGGCTTTTTGGGCTATCTTTCAAGTGTGCGACAAAATCTTTCATTGGTACGGAGTCAAACGCTCGAAAATTCATTTATAATGGATAATGCTATTAAGAAGCTTGATACATTAGCTCCAATCAGTCCTCTGATTGGATCGTTGGCTAAAATGCAATTTTGTAGCGCACTAGGACATCCTGTTAGTAAGTCGACCTGGACCGATTCGTCGGATTTTTCTATTATCAACCGCTTTGCGCGTATATGCAGAAATCTTTCTCATTATTACAGCGGGTCCTCAAAAAAAAAGAATTTGTATCGAATAAAATATATACTTCGACTTTCTTGTGTTAAAACTTTAGCTTGTAAACACAAAAGTACTGTACGG